ATTTTATTATGAGTCTACTGCATATATCTATATATAATATATATATATTATTATATAGATATAATATAGATATAATAGACATATTTATACATATCTATATTACGCATAAGAGCTCATTATCAACTAAGATATTTTCTTCAATCATGTGTCATGCGATGAGGGGATTCATACCCCGAGCCAAATTACATTAAAAAAATGTCTAGCGTTTTTGAATTTTTTGGGTTAGTATGAGATAGTGATAGGCATATCTCTATAATCTGTCGGATCAAGCACTACTCTAACTGAGGGAATCCTATACTATAATTTTGTTTCATTAATCTATTATATAATATTATGCTACGCTATGAATAGCATGGAAGGGTAATGCATTTATCAACCATCAAATCAAATTTTTATTCCATTTTTTATTCTATTAATATTAAATTATAGTTAAATCAAAACTATAAACTATATCAATAATAATATAAGAATATGATAATAATATGCATTGCATAATAATATATATGCATGTGCATAATAATATATATATGTATGTATATTTATAATTTATATAAAATAATATATATGTATGTATATTTATAATTTATATAAAATAATATATATGTATGTATATTTATAACAATTATATGCTATACATTATATTTGTATTATAAAAGATATTATTCTCTATTGTATTGTATATTAATATATTATATATAGATATATTTATGTAGATTAAGAATTTAAATTCTAAAGTAGAAAACTATTTTGATCTAGATTATATAATCTATATATAATTCTATTTTGTTATATTGTATATTGACAATTCCAAAAAACTGATCATACTATCAGCATAGTATGCTGATGGTCGGGCGGATATGCCCCCATCGTCTAGCGGTTCAGGACATCTCTCTTTCAAGGAGGCAGCGGGGATTCGACTTCCCCTGGGGGTAGGGTACTACGAAAGGAAGTTGATGATGGATTATCACTAAACCTAGAATTAATTCTTCCTGGGTCGATGCCCGAGCGGTTAATGGGGGCGGACTGTAAATTCGTTGGCAATATGTCTACGCTGGTTCAAATCCAGCTCGGCCCAATAATTCGCCGCTCCATTGAATATGATCTAACCAATTTAATTTGTCTTCCAGAAATAGAAATGCCTTATCCGTAGAAATAAAGATCAACCTTTTTTTGATCTATCCATACTTTATTTTTCTCATTAAGAATTTCATTATTATTTTTTTTGCAATAAAAAACTACAGGTTACTAGTAATTAACCTAAAGTTTATATCCATGTGGATATGATATCAGTATATCATTTTTGTCTCTGTTACAACACGACGAATAGAATATTCTTATGAAACCATAAAGAATATGTATGCCATAACCTCGCTGGGATTGTAGTTCAATTGGTCAGAGCACCGCCCTGTCAAGGCGGAAGCTGCGGGTTCGAGCCCCGTCAGTCCCGAACTAGGATCCGATGAATTTATCAATTCATCTCCCACTTTTTACAGAAAAGTGGGACAGGAAGCAAGTTTTGTTTTTCGTTTCACATTGATATTTTGATATTTATAATCAGACAAATGAAATGCGGAAATTTCCATTTTTTACACTACAGATAGTAATACTTAAGTAAGTATAAGGAAGAAGGTAGGTTATAGAAAAAAAGAATGGAAAAGGACGAAAGGATTCTATATTGGAATTGGATTAAAAATTCCATTTTTATTTAGTATGGATAAAAGGTCTTCCTATGTTATATTATTAAATTCTCGACAATTAATTTATTTGATAGATTAGATATATTGTTATTCATAATATTTTTATCCGTTTGGCATCATCAGGATACAATTAACCTATTGAATTTACAGAAGTCAAATTTATCATCTCTATGGGATTAGATCCCGAGTTATTGCGAAACAAAAAAATAAGATTATGGAAGTCAATATTCTCGCATTTATTGCTACTGCACTGTTTATTCTAGTTCCTACTGCTTTTTTACTTATCATCTATGTAAAAACAGCCAGTCAAAATAATTGACTTTAATCAAACTCGAATTATTAGTTCTTGTCAATAATTGAAGATAATGATGAGATAGTGTGTAGAAATATAATATAAATATCTATAGTTCTTTCTACACACTATCCAATATTATATTATATACAGATTTACATTTACAGTATAATATAGGCTTTCTTTACTTTATATAATATAAATATATATCAATTTACAATTATGGTAGTGCTTCTAGAGTCCACTCCTCCCCCATACTACGAGCGAAAGGGAAAATGTAAAGACTACCATTAAAGCAGCCCAAGCGAGACTTACTATATCCATGTAAATTATGTCTCCTATCTCTATCAAGGAATTATTCCACTATGATTATTGATCAATAATCATAGTGGAATCAACGTCAAAGAGTCAAAATGGGATTCTGATTTAAAGCGATTGATGAACCAAATCCAATGAAGCTAATCGTAACAAATTCTCTATTATTGTAATTGTATAGGATTTTCGGTAGAAGCGAGCAATAAGTACGATACATACACCCTTTTCCTTTCTTTGACAATTTTGAAGATATCAATATAAAAGGAGTTCTTCTAATGTAAAAGATGTAGAAATAATAAGACCTATTGTTTCTTTTGTTACCTTTTGTATAAGCAAAAGAGATAAATTATATATATAGATATAAAAGATATAAAAAAATCTCTATACTATAAAGACAGATAACTATCTTAATAAAACCTCCATTTCCTAATTTATTTAATTCAATGAATGAATTAAAGAATTAAATAAATGAACCGAACCCATTATTAAATTAATAATTAATAAGTGCAACAACCTTCACTTCATCCTATTGGATTGGTACGGTGGGTCCACCATTTTGTCAATCAGGCGACACCCAGATTTGAACTGGGGATAAAGGATTTGCAGTCCCCCGCCTTACCACTTGGCCATGTCGCCAAATCCGATCCAAAATAAAATATGGATCAAAATATTATTTATGCTCTATTACTAAATTAATAATTATCTACTTTTTTTATCTGGAATCCCATTGTACTTAATCCCTTTCCAAATATGAATCCCTATTTTTTATTTTCTTTGAAAGAAAAAAAGGAGTTTGCAGTAACCATTTACCTAATTTACTTTGAATTATTGAACTAAATTTGTATCTCAAAGTGTGTTTTTCCTTAATAGCATAAGAAAAGCAAATAGATTTATGACTAATTAGTATAAATTATTTTCAATCTCAATTTTGAATTATAACACCATATATGTGTATATGTAAACCCTAAAACAGAAATTGTTACACAGAACAGAGGATCTCTCTTATTTTATGCCCATATTCCTATAGAGAATCAGTGTGTTTGAATTTTTAATTCTCATATATATAGAATGGGAAAGGAAAGTGGATTGAACCCTGAATCCATATAGTGATTTTTTTATATTCCATCTGATCATATTATCATAATAATAGGGATAAATTGGATCCATTTTGATATTCTATACAAAGACTCCATAAGTGTAATGTAAGTATTAAGCATAAGTAGCAGAATCTTTTTTTTCAGGAATGTTTTATTAATTCATTCCATTTATACCTGTCGCAAATTTGAACTTGCGTCGAAAATACTCTTCATTCTTACGTCTCGTTTCCGTTCATACATATTAAATAGAGATATGGAGTTGGTTAAAATTTCATGTGATTCAGTAAACAGAATATACATTCCATTATTGGCTCACTCTTCATCGAACTAACCTAATCATACGAGTCGATCTAACAATGATGGAATTTTTTCGATAAAGAGGAAACTTAAGATTAAGATGCTTCGGAAGAAAAATGAGGGAATGTCCACAATACCTGGATTTAATCAGATACAATTTGAGGGATTTTGTAGGTTCATTAATCAGGGCTTGACGGAAGAATTTCATAAGTTTCCAAAAATTGAAGATACAGATCAAGAAATTGAATTTCAATTATTTGTGGAAAGATATCAATTGGTAGAACCCTTGATAAAAGAAAGAGAGTCTGTATATGAATCACTCACATATTCTTCTGAATTATATGTACCCGCGGGATTAATTTGGAAAAGTGGTAGAAATATACAAGAACAGACTGTTTTTATTGGAAACATTCCCCTAATGAATTCCCTGGGCACCTCTATAGTAAATGGAATATACAGAATTGTAATCAATCAAATATTGCAAAGTCCCGGTATTTACTATCGTTCCGAATTGGACCATAACGGAATTTCTGTCTATACCAGTACTATAATATCAGATTGGGGAGGGAGATTAGAATTAGAAATTGATAGAAAAGCAAGAATATGGGCTCGCGTGAGTAGGAAACAAAAAATATCTATTCTAGTTCTATCATCGGCTATGGGTTCAAATCTAAAAGAAATTCTAGATAATGTTTGTTATCCCGAAATTTTCTTGTCTTTCTTGAATGATAAGGAAAAAAAAAAAATTGGGTCAAAAGAAAATGCAATTTTGGAGTTTTATCAACAATTCGCTTGTATAGGCGGGGATCCGGTATTTTCTGAGTCCTTATGTAAGGAATTACAAAAGAAATTTTTTCAACAAAGATGTGAATTGGGAAGGATTGGTCGACGAAATATGAACTGGAGATTAAATCTTGATATACCTCAGAACAATACATTTTTGTTACCACGAGATATATTGGCTGCTGCGGATCATTTGATCGGAATGAAATTTGGAATGGGTATACTTGACGATATGAATCACTTGAAAAATAAGCGTGTTCGTTCTGTAGCAGATCTGTTACAGGATCAATTCGGATTGGCTCTTGTTCGTTTAGAAAATACGGTTCGAGGAACTATATGTGGAGCAATCCGGCATAAATTGATACCGACTCCTCAAAATTTGGTAACTTCGACTTCATTAACAACCACTTATGAATCTTTTTTTGGCTTACATCCCTTATCTCAAGTTTTGGATCGAACTAATCCATTGACACAAATCGTTCATGGGCGAAAATTGAGTTATTTAGGTCCTGGAGGATT